GGAAATAACATAGTATTATCCGATTCATAAGGATACAAAAAAAACTTCTTATTTACAAAACGGGTAATAGTAATAAAAGGTTGTGTGATGTTTCTTGAATTCTGATCAATTAGATACGTTTTTTTTGAAAAAAAAGAAAAAATATCATGATTTTTCATTGTTAATAACGTTAATAAACGAAAATTTTTGTTAATTCTTTTTGAATCTTCTTTACCCCATAGAGATATTGAATATAAGGGAGTATTCTTTTTGCCACTATAATTTTGAAAATTAACGTTTAAATGTCCTTCAAAAGTAAGTAAATAGATTCGAAACATATAAAATGCGGTTAATCCCGCTGTAAACCAAGCTATTATTGCGAAAATTGGTGAATACAACCAAGTATCATTAAGAATTTCATCTTTGGACCAAAAACAAGCAAGAGGCGGAATACCACAAAGAGAAAGTGTACCTAATAAAAAAGCGGTTTTGGTAATTGGGATATGTTTTGTTAAACCCCCCATATAAACCATATTCTGACTTTTATTTGGAGAATATCCAACAAGAGTTTCCATTGAATGAATAACGGATCCGGATCCTAAAAATAATAATGCTTTCGAATAAGCATGAGTAATCAAATGAAATAAAGCACTTCGATAAGACCCCATACCTAGAGCTAACATCATATAACCCAATTGAGACATTGTGGAATAGGCTAAACCTCTCTTAATGTCTTTTTGAGCAAGGGCAAAAGTAGCCCCTAATAATATTGTTATTACTCCTACCAAAGAGATGAAATTCATTATGTGAGGGATGACTATGAAAAGAGGAATAAGCCGAGCTACAAGAAAAATGCCCGCAGCTACCATAGTAGCAGCATGTATAAGAGCCGAAATAGGAGTAGGCCCCTCCATGGCATCCGGTAACCATACATGAAGTGGAAATTGTGCAGATTTAGCAACCGCACCGGAAAATAATAGAACGGCACAGAAAGTAACAAATAAAAAATTTACTTCATTATGATTATTAGAAATCAAGTTATTGAATATTTTGAATAAATCTTGAAATTCGAAACTCCCTGTTATCCAATAAAAACCTAAAATTCCTAATAATAAACCAAAATCCCCAACACGATTAGTTACAAATGCCTTTTGGCAAGCATTTGCAGCAACAGGCCGTGTGAACCAAAACCCTATTAATAGATATGAACACATTCCTACCAATTCCCAAAAAATATAAATTTGTATCAAATTAGAACTAGTAACTAATCCTAACATAGAAGTACTGAAAAAACTCATATAAGCAAAAAATCTCAAATATCCTTGATCATACGACATATAATTATCACTATAAATAAGAACCATAATTCCAATAGTAGTAATTAATATTGACATAATAGAAGTAAGCGGGTCGATCAAGTAACCGAATTCTAAAGAAAAATCATTATTAATGATCCAAGACCATACATATTGATAGATAGAACTGCCATTTATTTGCTGAATAAACGGATTGATCGAAAAAATCATGACTATACTTAACAAAAAAACACTTTGAAAAGCCCACATACGGCGAAGACTTTTTGTTGCCGACGGAAAAAGAAGAAGTCCCGCTCCTATTAACATAGGAACTGGAAGTGGAAGGAAAGGTATTATCCACGAATATTGATATGTCTGTTCCATAAAAAAGTTTTTTATTCTTATTTATTCTTAATTGATTGTTTCCGATTTACCGGATCCTACCCCCTTTCAATTTCAAAACAAAAGGGGTCAATAAAAAAATCAAGAGATGTACTAACTTAATACTAACTTAAAGATATTTTTCGAATTTTATATATTATCTGGGTCTTTCCAAATTAAATATTAAAATAAAGAAGTTACAATTGGGCAAATGATATGACCTACTTGCTCATAAAAAGCGAATTTAGTTATTAACTAAGATTTGTTTATACAAATTTAGTTATTAACTAAGATTTTTCTTAAAATAACGAAAATACAAAATTTAATTATTATTAAATCACTTTATATTCATAAAGTAATGATAAAAAATTACACTAAAAAGAAATCTGATATGAATCGATATGAATCATAGGATTAACTAAGGTACAATTTTTGTACAAATCTTGCTTTTTAGTCAGTTTGTTCCAAATCATTAACTAGTTTCAGTATGAAACTGATTGATTAGTTTCCGTTTCAATAAAAAAACATTTATAGGAAACGCTATAATATCTAACATTTTATATTTTCTATAAGATATAAGATTTATTTTTATATTTATCAAAAAAGGAGGTAATTATCAAAAGGGGGTAAAATAAAATAAAATTTAATAAAAAAATAACGAAGATTTTTTTAACAAAACGTGTATCTTTTAACAGATTCATTACTTTAATTACTAGTTTGATTCGAATTTTAAAATGGAATTTAGAAGTATTCTTTACTCAAGTTTGACCGATTAATAGAAAAAATTAAAGTTTTCATTAGGCTTTTCATTAGGCAATGGGTTCTTAAAGGGTTCTTAAATCCTTCGGTCTATTTTATGTAGAAAAAAAATTTAATTATATTTTTATAGTAAGATTTTTTACTATTTTCGCATATTTTTTATCTATATATATTTTTTTTTTGTTTTCTCTAGATAATATATATTATATTATATATTATCTAATTATTCTCTAGAAAATAACTAGATAATGAATATATTCGTTTTGACCAATAGATGTCTTTCACATCCAACTATAACTATAACAACGAGTAACCTCTTAATTTTTAAATGGCAGTTCCAAAAAAACGTACTTCTATATCAAAAAAGCGTATTCGTAAAAATATTTGGAAAGGGAAGGGATATTGGGCAGCCTTAAAAGCGTTGTCATTAGGTAAATCTCTTTCTACCGGAAACTCAAAAAGTTTTTTTGTGCGACAAAAAAAGTCATAAAATATAAAATAAAACATTGGAATAATCCGAATAGAAAAATAGGCCCATTTCATTCTTAATAGGAAATCAACAAACCTATTGTTTGTGGCTAATCAATATGAACTAAAACTCGCTTCGCTATTAGGATATGTATAATAATAATTCTTCGGTTTAGGGGTTAGTAAATTATAAAAAGCTTTTGAAAAAAGAATAAAGACAAGATACAAAACTTGAACCCTTGTTAGTATATTTTCTTGTTTGGGAGATGGGGGAGTCTTTTTTCCCCATCAACCTGTTTGTCACAATTACAATAATCGACGTTTTTCTATATATATTCTGAATTTCTCTGAATTAATCTATTAGAATATATAAATTTCCCATTTATATGTCTCTTTCAACCCAACCGACAAAAGCCTGGAATTTTTTGTCCGAATTAATGTGCAAGTTTTGAGTAATAAATAATAAAAAAAGGGGTCTTATTTTTTGTTCATTGGTAAAATACATTTTTTAACTTTTAGGAAATAATATAAATTATAAATCTTTTCTGAAAAAGAATAATCTGAAAAAGAATAAAGAAATTTTTTTTAGTTCTATCAATAACTGGAGGGTTGAAGTTTATAGTTTCAATAGTTCGATTCTATTGAATTATAGAAGAGCATAAACTACACCAAAGCACTAAGGTAAATAAAACCCATACCCCATAATAATGAATAATGAAATAATGAACCTTCGAATTTGTATTTGAACAAAGTTTTATTCATACATTTTCATTTTGACTAAAAAGATTTCATTTAGTTGACTCCTTAAATCTCGACGATTGACTATGAATAGGCTATTATGAATTCGAACAAGCCGCTATGGTGAAATCGGTAGACACGCTGCTCTTAGGAAGCAGTGCGAGAGCATCTCGGTTCGAGTCCGAGTGGCGGCAGACCTTCTCTTCGAAAATAGATACAATATATTATAAATTCTAGAATGAATTCAACTCCTGATTTATATTTCAGGATTCCTCCTTTTTAAAATTTTTATGATATTTTCAACTTTAGAGCATATATTAACTCATATTTCCTTTTCGATCGTTTCCGTTGTAATTACAATTCATTTGATAACTTTATTAATCGATGAAATCATAAAACTAAATGATTCGTCAGAAAAGGGAATGATAGCTACTTTTTTATGTATAACCGTATTATTAGTCACTCGTTGGATTTATTCGGGGCATTTCCCACTAAGTGATTTATATGAATCATTAATCTTTCTTTCTTGGAGTTTATCAGTTATTCAGATAGTTCCATATTTAAAAAAAAAAAAAAGCCATTTAAGCACAATAACTGTGTCAAGTGTTATTTTTACCCAAGGCTTTGCTACTTCGGGTCTTTTAACTGAAATACATCAATCCGCAATATTAGTACCCGCTCTCCAATCCGAGTGGTTAATAATGCACGTAAGTATGATGATATTGGGCTATGCAGCTCTTTTATGTGGATCATTATTATCAGTAGCACTTCTGGTCCTTACATTTCGAAAAAACATAAATTTTTTTTGTAAGAGGAATACTTTTTTATTAAAACTAAACGAGGAACTTTCTTTTGGTCAAATACAATACATAAATGAAAGAAACAATTTTTTAGGAAATGCTTCTTTTTTTTCTGCTAACAATTATTACAGGTCCCAATTAATTCACCAGTTGGATTATTGGAGTTATCGTGTGATTAGTCTAGGTTTTCTCTTTTTAACTATAGGTATTCTTTCAGGAGCAGTATGGGCTAATGAAGCATGGGGGTCCTATTGGAATTGGGACCCAAAGGAAACTTGGGCATTTATTACTTGGATCGTATTTGCGGTTTATTTACATACTAGAACCAATAGAAATTTACAGGTTGAAATTTCCGCAATTGTGGCGTCTATGGGCTTTCTTATAATTTGGATATGCTATTTTGGAGTCAATCTATTAGGAATAGGGCTACATAGTTATGGTTCATTTACGTTAACATCTAATTGAATTCAAGAAAGGTTCTTGCGAATTTTAAAATATAAATAGAAATAGAATATGTTGTTTGTATATAAAAAAACTTTATATGAACCAGTGAGAACCATGTGAATCCAGTAGTGCGGGG